TAGTAATAGATAGTAAAAACCCATCAAAGTTGATCTTTTGAACCCGCTTCAAGACATAATGATTAATCAACCAATCCTGGGGCAAACAGTTTCGTTTCTGTTTATTTTTACTTAATTCTTGTACATAGGAAATGAGATTCAACCTTTTCACTGCAAATTTATAAGCCGTTTATTTCACTCATATAACTATCTGGTTTAGTTCATCAACCCCTGAATTATAAATAATGAATACAAAAGGAAAATATATATTCAACTCATGACAGTTCTTTCCTCGAAAGAAAACGCGTAGGGGGAATTTTATGTCTTAACGACTCACACGTAGAGATATTGATAATACACATAGAGTTAATGGTATTTCATAACTAATTGATTGAGCAGCCGCTCGTAGACCACCTAAAAAGGAATATTTATTATTTGAGCCATATCCTGACATAAGAAGGCCGACGGGAGCAATACTTGAAATAGCAATCCATAAAAAAACACCAATACTGAGATCGGCTAGAACAAGGTGATAACCAAAAGGAATTACTAAATAACTTAATAAAATAGATATTACTGCTATCGACGGTCCGATACTGAATAAACGAGTATCCCCTCTCGATGGAAGAAGATTCTCTTTGAAAAGTAATTTTGTACCATCTGCTAGAGCTTGAAGAATTCCCAAAGGTCCGGCGTATTCAGGGCCAATACGTTGTTGTATCCCCGCAGATATTTCTCTTTCTAACCAAACAATTACTAGTACACCTATTATGATTCCTAATACAAGAGTCAAAATAGGGACAAGCATCCATATGATCCCATAGACCTCTTTTAAAGAGTCCAAGCTAGAAAAAGAATTGATAGCTTGTACTTCTGGTGTATCAATTATCATTTTAACGATCAACTTCTCCCATAATGATATCTATGCTACCTAGTATCGTCATAATATCAGCCAATTTCATTCTTTTAACTAAATGCGGAAGAATTTGCAAATTTATAAAACCCGGCGGGCGTATTTTCCATCGCCAAGGAAAAACACTCTTATCTCCTATCAGAAAAATTCCCAATTCTCCTTTAGGCGCTTCGACTCTCGCATAAAGTTCTTGCTTCGACAATTCAAAAGTCGGAGACGGTTTTTTACTAATGAAGCGATAGTCAAAATCATTCCATCCGGGATCTCTTAGTCTATCAAATCTCCGGATTTCTAAATTTTCATAGGGCCCCCCCGGAATTCCTTCTAGAGCCTGTTGAATAATTTTTATGGATTCGGTCATTTCACCGATTCGTACTAAATAACGAGCTAACGAATCCCCCTCTTTTTGCCATTGGATTTGCCAATCAAATTCGTCGTAACACTCATAATGATCAACTTTACGAAGATCCCATTGTATTCCAGAAGCTCGTAGCATTGGTCCCGACAAACCCCAATTTATTGCTTCCTCTTCACTAACAATCCCTACTCCCTCAACCCGTTCTAAAAAAATAGGATTCCGGGTAATAAGCTTTTGATATTCAGCAATCCTTGTTAAAAAATAATCACAAAAATCCAGACATTTATCTATCCATCCATGAGGTAAATCAGCAGCGACCCCTCCGATACGAAAATAATTATGCATCATTCGCATACCGGTGGCAGCTTCGAATAGGTCATATATCAATTCTCTTTCTCGAAAAATATAGAAGAAGGGTGTTTGTGCGCCAATATCTGCCATAAAAGGGCCAAGCCATAACAAATGCGAAGCTATACGACTTAACTCTAACATAATGACTCGTATATAGCTGGCCCTTTTAGGAACTTGAATATTTCCTAATTGCTCTGGCGCATTTACAGTTATTGCTTCTGTGAACATAGTAGCTAAATAATCCCAACGCGTTACATAAGGCAAATATTGTATAATTGTTCGATTTTCCGCAATTTTTTCCATACCTCTATGTAAATAACCCAATATCGGTTCACAGTTAATAACATCTTCACCATCTAGAGTAACAATCAGTCGAAGAACACCGTGCATTGATGGGTGGTGAGGTCCCATATTTACTATCATGAGGTCTTTTCTTGTAGCTGGTACAGTCATAGATTTTTCCTGATTCATTCTTCCATGAATTGCTGAAAGCGAAAAGAAGTTCATCAAAATTTAAGCGAATAATTGAAAAAAAAAAAAAACTCTTCAAATTAACGAGTTTTTCTCTCTCGAATATCCAACTGGCCAATTAATTCTTTATAACGTACTCTATTTTTTTTTGACAAATAAGCCAGCAACCGTTGACGTTTTCCCAGAATTTTCCGCAGACCTCTCTGAGATAAATAGTCTTTTTTATGCAATTCCAAATGTGAAGTAAGCCTCCGTATCTTATTAGTAAAGCTGACTACTTGAAATTCAACAGACCCTCTGTTTTCTTTGTTTTCTTCTTGCGAAATAATTGAAATGAATGAATTTTTTACCATAAAAGAATTTATCACTCGCTTTTTACAGATATGAATGTTATTGATCAGTAATAATAATGTTAGAAAATTTAATGTAGTATACACAATAATCGAAAGTTTTTTATAGACTCCTAATTTTATCAATTAAGATTAATAAATCCAATTTTGAATTTGATTGGGATAATGCTACAAAAAGATAATACGTTTTTATACCAAATAGTTTAAACTTGTTGATTTATTTCTAGCGCTAATTGATATTTCATTTACTCAGTATCCTGGATGGGATGTAAGATAGCACATGTGTGCATTTGTTTACTTGCGTATAAAATATATGTATAAAATAGATAATAAAAATGTACCATCATTGAATCACTGAATTTTTAATCAAGGATACATAGATATCCTTAACATATTCAAGCGGCTACCATTAGTGGTATCAAACCAATAGCGATTCATACAAGCTAAATCTTCTAATCGATAATTAGGCCAAAAAAATAACTTTAATTTAATTAATTCATTTTTCTCTAATTCATTTTTATCTCTTTCAAAATGTTTACTTTTATTCCAAAATTGACCTCGGTTGTTCTCTTTGCAAAATACTGGATTTTTATCTAAACTATTGCTATTCTTCAGATTTAAAGAAATTAAAATTCTTAATTCTCTACGCCGTCTAGAGGATAAAATCTTTTCAGGAAAAAGTAAATCATAATTATTTTTATCTCTATTTCGAGTTATTCTTTCATATCTTGGAATGGATTCATCAAAATGATTTTTAGCAACATATTTTAGTTCGTGGTATGTTTGATTAATTTGGTGCTTACTTTTATGAACCAATGAAATCCTTATAATTTGGTACATAAAAAATTGTCCATCATTTTTTACAGATAGACGTACGGGTTCGATAATAAACAACCCTTTTTTCAGCAATTCTGTAAGAGTTAAATCCTTACGAATCAGCATTATATCCAGACTCATCTCCCCCCTTTGAATAGAGGATATGGAAATTTTTTTTGGATTTAGGAGCCTAAGCAATAGACAATATACCTTGATATTATTGATCATTTTTTGATTCAAAGCATCATCCCATCTTAATTGAAAAAGCAAATGTCGTTTTAGCAAAAGATTGAGTTCTTCTTTCGCGGTACTCTTGTATTGTTTTTCGGTTTTTATGGCCGATTTCGAATAATTTTCTTCTTTACCTTTTTGTTGATTTGGTAGAATTGATCCACGATTACGTTCGTTTTCGGGTTCTTTTTTGTCTTGATTTTGATTCTTTAATTCAAAATACTGTTTTTCTTTTGATGCTTCAAAAAAATGGCCCTTTTGCTTTCCGTTGATGTTTTTATTTTCACTAATATTTTCATTTATATTAAACTTAAACTGAAAAAGAAGAAATTTGCTTGGTATAATCCACGGTTTAGTTTTATATTTATTAAAAAGTATCACAAACTCCGGGAACAACAAAAATTCCAGATTATATATGGGGCGATTTAAGATTTCCTGATTCATTCCCATCCAATCAAAAAAGCTCATTTTATGACTAAGTAGATTTTTTTCTGAATTTGAATTAATCGTAAGATAACGAAGACTTTTATTATGAATTTTATCAATTATTTGGTACTTATTAGACCCAACCTTAATATTTGTATTACGGTTAGGATTTATCTTGATCCAGGTCTCAATATCCACTTTTTTTCTAATAAAAAAATTTACAATGTTCCAATCAAAATATTTTCTATTTGTATTTTTTTCCACATATATAATATCACCCTTACCTATATAATTCTTGATAGAAGCACCTTTTAGTATTTTGTCTTTCTGCGCCCTGTAATTATAAGAAATCTCTTGGTTATTATTTACTTCTAATGTTGATCCATAAATATAGGAATCCCTATTAGTTTTTGAATTAATATATTTATATGATAAAAGAACGTATCTATAGTATTTTTGAATATTATTGTTTTTATTTGGTAATGAATATACTTTAGAATTCTTTTGTTTTTTGTAATCAAGTAATCTGTCTTTTTCATAGGAATCCCATTTTTTTAAATCTTTATTTTGAAATTTATGGAATTGAGTGATTCTATTTCTCCATTTTTGTGGTACTAATCTAAACCATCTAATTTGAGATAAATCATATTGATAATGACCTCTTAACCAGTTTTTCCATTGATTCATTTCAAAATTTGGAAGTGTCTTGTGCTTTAATTCAGAATGAACTATTCCTTGTCTTCCAAAAAAATCCTTTATTCGACTTTTAAGAAAAAAAGACGTTCCATTATCATTATATTGAAAGATAGATTTTAATTTATATAAGTTACTAACTTGGATTTGTGATAATTTGTAAAATACATATGCTTGGGACAAGTAAGATAAATCAAAAAAAATATGTGAATTCTTCTTACTATTTCTAATAGTATAAATCGATTTTTTTATATTCGAAATAAAGTCAATTGTATTTTGATTTGTTTTATTAATTTTTTCTTCATTTGTTTCATTAGTATAAATGTAGTTATTAAGAATTTTTTTTGTTGATTTGATAAAAAGCTGTAGGGTGATTCTCGGCATATTAATGATACATAGAAAGATATCTATA